TTTGGATCTTTACCTTCCAACGTTGCTTCTCAATTGAATATAGAATTAAGACAGCAATCCATACAAGTAGCGGGTTGGTTACCTGCGCAGAAGTATAAAGATCTTCCTTCTTTGGGCAAAGGAGTTTATGTCTGTGGTGTGAACCCTTTTTTAAGCCGTACAGCAACCACTTTACTAAGACGGGACAATTGTGAATTAATTGTAGCTCCTTTCCCGATTGGACCGGACGGGACACGGGCTTGGATTGAAAAGATTTGTTCTGTTTTGGAGATTGAACCCCAGGGTCTAGAGCAAAGAGAAGAACAGATTTGGCAAAGTTGCAAGGATTATCTTGATTTGGTACAGGGAAAATCCGTCTTCTTCATGGGAGATAACTTGCTAGAAGTCTCTTTAGCAAGATTATTAATCAGATGTGGAATGATCGTTTATGAAATAGGCATTCCATATATGGATAAAAGATATCAAGCTGCTGAATTAGCACTTTTACGTGATTCCTGTAGAAAGAAGTGTATACCAATACCACGAATTGTGGAAAAACCAGACAATTCCAATCAAATACGGCGTATGCGGGAGTTACAACCTGACCTGGCCATCACGGGAATGGCTCACGCGAACCCATTAGAGGCAAGAGGAATTAGTACAAAATGGTCCATTGAATTTACTTTTGCTCAGATTCATGGATTTTCCAATGCAAGAGACGTGCTTGAATTAATTACCCGTCCTCTAAGACGGAATGAAAATTTAGAAAACTTAGATCGGGCTACTCTGGTGAGAATTAACAAACAAGAAGATCCATCGGAACGTCAACACTAACATATTTCATAATCCTTGGAGACATACAGGAAATGATTCTATTCCACTTTTCCCTTTGATTCAAGTTTGTTTTTATGATCAATACTTTTGACATTCATTTCTCTTCCATTCCTGAGAAAAAGAGAGGATCCATCGAATCTCAAGTATGGTTTTTCACCAATCGAGTTCAAAAACTCAGTAGACACCTCGGGACACATAAAAAAGACTATTCCTCCCAAAGGAGTCTGCGGAAACTTTTGATCAAACGGAAGCGACTTCTTCTTTACTTATACAATAAAAAGAAACTTGGTTCCAAACCAAACTAATTTGTTTATCATAAGTTTTCAACTTAATTTATAAGGAATTTTTTACAAACAAAATCAAATAAATCTATTTAAAAAAAACAAAAAAATGGCTGTTCCAAAAAAACGGAAATCTGGGAATAACAAAAAGATTTGGCGAGCAAAAGCATTGAAATTCAAAAAAATCCTTAGTAATTTTAAGATTATCGATAATATCTATTCAAAATATCAAGGGTTCAAAAAGTCATTAAAACAACAAAAATAAAGAGATAAAATTTTATTAAAAGATGATTAAAAAAAAAAAATAGAATATTATTTATATAAAATAGAATATTATATGGAGAATAAATGGCTCATTCAGTCAAAATTTATGATACATGCATTGGTTGTACGCAATGTGTACGAGCATGTCCTACTGATGTTTTAGAAATGGTCCCTTGGACCGGTTGTAAGGCTAAGCAAATAGCCTCTGCTCCACGAACAGAAGATTGCATAGGTTGTAAAAGATGTGAATCTGCTTGTCCAACAGATTTTTTAAGTGTACGTGTTTATTTAAAAAACGAAACCACTCGTAGTATGGGACTAGCTTATTAAGTAAAAACTTATAAAGAAACAGTCTTTAAAAAGTTTGTTTATCCAAGGTGAAAAAAACATCTATGTAAAAAGATGTTTTTCACCTTGGATTACTTTCTTTTTCAATTAACCATTATAAATGAACCATCCATAACTATGAAAACCTATCCCTAAAAGATTGACACCAAAATAGCATATCCAAACAAACAAAAATCCAATAGAAGCTACAAGTGCTGGTTTTTTACCTTTCCACCCTTTATTCAATCTTATATGAATATAGATTGCAAAAATTAGCCATGTTATTAACGCCCAAATTTCTTTTGGGTCCCAATTCCAATAAGATCCCCAAGCTTCGTTAGCCCATACTGCTCCTGAAAGAATACCTATAGTTAAAAGGATAAAACCGATAAATAGTGTATAATAACCCAATTGATCTAATTGTTGAATTAGTTGAAGTTTACGGAAATTTTCTACTAAAAAAGGAAAATAACTTTTCTCTTTTTTTTCTACACTAATATTTGAACATAAAAAAAGAGATAAAGAAAATTTTTCCTTTGAACTCAAAATTAAGAGAGCAATAGAAGCTAAAGATCCACATAAAAGAATTATATATGCAAGTAATATTATAATGACATGCATCATTAACCAATGAGTTTGTAAAGAAGGTACTACCGTTTCGGTTTGTTGCATTTCTTTAGGAAGAACTAAAGTAGCAAACCCGTGAGTAAACATAGCGCTTGGTGTTGTAATTGCACCCAACCAACGAATATTAGGATTTAAAACTTCCAGAATAATCTGGATCAAACATGAATTCCATGAGATAAATATTAAAGATTCATATAAATTACTTAATGGTAAATGTCTTGAGGAAAACCAACGAATTATTAATACTATCGTTAAACAAAAAAAAGTAAAAATTAAGCCTCTTTTCCCAGAAATTATTAGTTCTTTTACTGGGTAAAAAAAGATTCCCCCAAAAATAAAAGCAATTACTAAAATTAGAGAAAAATAGAATTGATTGAATATTTGTTCTAAAGTTACAAATAACATAGGTCCTCCTTAACTAAAAAAAAAAACTAACATATTTAAACTGTTGAACTAAATAGTAGGTTTTGCCGCCACTCGGACTCGAACCGAGAAGCTCAAGCACTGCTTCCTAAGAGCAGCGTGTCTACCTGTTTCACCATGGCGGCTTATTTCTATATTAAATAGAAATTTTAAAATAGAAAACTATTGAAAAATTGTTTTCATTAAAAAAATACAAAAATATCCAATTAGATATAGATTCATTAAAAAATAAACGGAGCCTGATCTAGATGGTCGTTGATATCACGGAGTGTTTAAGTCGCAGGTTCGACTCCTGTTGCTCTGATCTAATTTAATAAACACAAAAAAGGGGGGGAGGGAGATAGTATGTTTGGATACTAGACATTTTAGTATCCAAAACAATAAAAAAAGAAATAGAAAAGGAACAGTTCGAAGCAAATTGTTGTATAAAAACAACTCAAATATAAGTTTTTACCTTTTCTTTTATCAATCAATATATTGAATATAACACTTTTTTGTCAAGCAAAAAATACTCTAAAAATAGAATTACAACTTTTTAAAATAAACAAAACATACGTATTCTCCAAATAGAATTACGACTTCCATCAGCCGTATTAAACCAATATCTATTCATGCAAAGAAGATCCTCTAGACGATAACTAGGCCAAAGAGTTTGTTTCATTTTTATTTTCGACTCTAAATATATATTTAGAGTAATTTTTTGATTAAAATGAAAATTATCTTCAACGTTTTTTTTTTTTTTCGGTTTTTTACAATTCAAACGATTTAATATACGAAATTCCCTACGACGTTTTGGAAGAAAAATATCTTCAAGAAAGAAATTGTTAAGTTTCAAAAAAGATTCAGTCACTTGTTTCTCTAAATTTTCTTTAGGAAATAAAAATGAAATATTAATAAGTCTTCGTCTTAAAACTTTTTCCATAGGTAATTGTGAAACAGGTTTGATTACTCTTTTTAGTATTATATTTTTTATATCTTTATTACGAAAATCTAATTTTTTCATATCATGTGTAAATAAGAAAAATTCAATAGGCATATCTTGAAAATATATATTAACAAAAACTTTTATTCTTTTGGGATCATTTGCCATTTTTCGTAAAATAGAAAATTGTTTAATCAAATTGGTATAAGATATTTTCATACTTTTCCAATACAAAATTTCTTTGTGTAAAGTTTTAGCAAATAATCTGTACATGTCATCATCACGCTCTTCATTTATGAAATCATCATCTTTTTGATCATCAATTAAATCTAATAACTTCTGTAAATGTTGTTCTCGGTGTCTATACTCGTTATTTGGAATTTTTTTCTTTTTTTCTATTAAATTTTCCTCAAGTATTGCTTGTTTTTCTAACGTATTACTTATATTTAATGTTGTTTCCTCTTTAATTTCTTTTTTTTTCTCGTTTTTTTTAGGTTCTTTCGCTTGTTTTTTATTTTTGGAACAAAAATAAGATGCAAGATACTTTCGTTTTTCGATTTTTTTATCTATTATTTTGTCTAATAATTCTTGCTCTGCTTTACTTTCGATCCAATTTTGTCTTATTGTAGATATTTCGGCACATTTATAACCAAACCTTTTTTTTAACAATTTTCTTTTTTTTTCTTGTTTTGTTAATCGTTTTTGTTGTGCTGCCAAAATTTCTAGTTCTTTGTGTATACTTTCTTTTTTCTTTTTTACATCTATACCATCCTTTTCTGCTTTCTTTAGAAGTCTTTTTTTTTGTATTAATTTTTTTTTTTTTGCTTGTTCTTGTCTCCATTTTTGAATGAAAAAGGCACGTTTCTGTAGTTTTATGAATTCAAAATACACTCGTTCCTGTGTTGATAACAATTTTTTTTTTTTACTCAGTAGCTGTATTGACGGCATATTATTGCATACTTCCCAGAAACGGCATCTTTTTCGTCTACAAAAAATCCAATATCTTATAAAAAATATCTCAAACTCTCGTTTTTCTTGTTCTGTTTTTGTTTCGGAAATAAAATGAAATTTCATAATTCCTGAAAAATGTGTGAATAATTCATTATTGATTTTGTTTGATAATTCATTTAAAAATTCTTCAGTGTCTTGAAAACCCATCTTATAATTTAAGATAGAATCAGAAAAAGATTCTTTTGGTGAATACAACCCAATTCTTTTTTTTTCTAAAAAAAACCTAGAAATCTCTTTTTTATTGAAATCAAGATAATCATATGCTAAAAGATTCAATCTATAACGTTTATTTAGCTTAAACAGAATTTTTTTTTTGTAAGATGTAAGCATCAAAGCATTTTTTTCTATTTGGTCTTCTTTGAAATTTTTCTTTTTTATTTTCCATTGTTGACTAACCTTACTTCTCCATAAATTAGGTTCTATATAAGACCATAAGAATTCTGAATTTAAATCGTAACGATCATAACAATTTATCCAATGTTTCCAATTCTTTTTCTTATATTGTTGAGGTTCTTTATATCCGCTTTTTGAATCTAATAAAAATTTTTTTATGTTTTTTTTAATGAATGGATACGACGAAGTTTTTGTTTCAAAAAACTGTGTTAAAATAGATTTATCTTTTGTTACACAACGCCACATATCGTGGAAAACATATGCTTGAGAAAGTCTCTTATCATGAGTAAGACAAAAAAGGTTTACTACTTGCTTTCTATTGAAAAAAAATATTCGTTTAAAAATTATTATCAGAGGTCTTGTGAAATAAATCCTAGATAAATAAATAAGATTTTTCAAAAAATAAAAAAAAACATCTCTATAAATATCAAAAATTTGATCAAATTTTTGCAAAAAAAAGAACCAATTTTTGATTAGTGGCCCATTTTTTGAAATGTTGTTTTTTTTTGAGTTTCCCGTCAAAGATGATTGCTCTAATTGCTTATTCTTATTAATTATTTTTCTTCTTAAATTATCTATTTCGTTTTCTATAGCATATGATTCATGATATTTTTTTTGAATGTCTTCTTTTAAACAATTGAGACTATTTTTTATTTGAATTATCCAAGTATCATGATCTAGATGACTCGATTTTTGGATATTTTTTTCTGAAAAACATTCGTTCTTGTTCTTAGACCAAATTTGATTTAATCTTTTTTGAGAATGGATATTTGTTTCTTTCGAGTAAATACTTTTAATTTGATCTTGAACTCTTTTTATATTCGAGAAGAAGTTTTCTTCTTTAAAAAACGGAAAGGTTAAACTAAAATCTACTGAAAGTTCCGAAAGTTTCTTCTTTATTTCTACTAAAAGCGGTTGCCAAAAACCGAGTGTTCGTACCTTATTACCATAAGGGGTATAAACTTCATATCCTCCTATCGACATATAGGTAGGTTTAACTCTATGACTGGTATCCAACGGTTTATGCCAAGGTTTTAAACGAAAAGGATTCAAAATTTTGATTTGAAAACCATCTTCCCACCATTTGCCTGGACGGCTTTCTTCAGAAAATTCTATACCGTCAAAGGTACAATTTATATAAATTTCCTGAGAAAGTTCTTCCCAGTCTTCTTGAAATTCTGGAACTTGTAATAATAAAATGCGACCGATATTTTTAATACCAATCAATAAAGGTAATACTAGTTTTCTTCTCAAGAAAGCTTGAGCTATTAATAAAGGTCCCCTAATTCTATGAAACACATGATGATCCAATTTAGCTAAATTTGCATAGTATTTTTTTTTATACACGGATATTCTTAGGTTTTTCACTATTTTTGATTGTTTATCCATAGCTGATGGATTCAATCTTTGAATAAACTTATTATTTATTTTTAAAAAGACTTGAACAACCATTTTACATAAACTTCTAATACGGAAATTTAGAATCGAAACCAAAATTATCTGAAAGTCTATCTTTCTATTTATATAGGACTTGTTTTTCATTCTACAAACCACAGGAGAATGTATTTGTTTTTTTAAAGATCTAAAATTCAGACGAAAAGGTTTAATAGATCTTCCTTTTCGAGATCTTATGCTTCCTTTAAACATGTATAAACGATTATTACACGAAGCATGTTTAGCTCTGACAAATAATTCTGTATCATCGCCATATTCGTCTTCATAATATCCTACGTTTTTTAAAGGAGCTGCGCGAAAATCTGATTTATTTGTTTGTTCTTCGTATAAAAAATCTTGAATCAAATCAGATTCCCATTGAGGTAGTTCTTTTCGAACTTCACTTTCTTCAATTTTTTGAAAAGAAGGGGTAGACAAGTTCATCTCTTTGTTTTGTATAGAATTAAGTTCTATGTCTTTACTTTTATTTGTTTCTTTGAGTTTTTCTTCCTCAATTATTTTCGATTCTAATTTTTCAAAATAGATAAAAACTAAATGCTTATTTTTATCTTTCAAAACTAAAAACAAATTGATAATGTTTTTATAGGGAAAGTTTTTATCATTAATTTGTTTATAAAGAAGCTTGAACAGAAAATATGTGTAAACCTTATTACGATTTATTTGTGATATAGTTTTTATTACTATATTTTTTTCTTTCTTTTTGTTTTCAAAAAAAGGATCTTTACAATTGAAATATTTCCATTGCGAAAAAGATTCAATATTAGGAAATATTGAACGAACATGATCGAAAGAAAAGTAGTTCCAAGGCATTTTCTCGTTTTCTTTTTTTGAGTCCATAAAAATAAGCTTAATATATTCGTTCTCTTTTTCAAGCGAAGAACTACAAATATTTTTAATACCATAAAAATAGCTATGAAAAACTATATTTTTTGACTTTTTTATGTAATATACATATGAGTTTTGCAAATTTTTTCTCTTTTGATAATCAGAAAAATCTAACAGATCAAAAAATGTTCTACTTTTTATCATCTGTTCTTTTTTTTGTTGTTCTTCAACAATAATTTGTTCAATTAAGTCTTGTTCAGTTTTTTCAAACCGAAGAATAAAACGAGTTTTTACTGTATCATAAAAATCTAATTTTTCTTTTATTCGTCCCATAGCAAGAAGAAGTCTTTCTTCAGGTGTGATTTCTTCTTCTTCAGGAAACATTTCGAAAGTAATTGAATCCCTTCCTTTTTGTATTTCGTAAACATTTTTATACTCTTTTTCCTGTAGTTCTTTTTTCTTCAATCTTTTTTCTAATTTATTCCATAAAATTTCTATTGCTCTTTCTTCTTTTCGCTTTTTTCTTTCCTCGTTATATACTTTCCCAAATGCTTTCCATCTTGTCATCGATAATTTTTCTACTAGTTTATAATATTTCATTAACAAACGAGATGATTTACAAAGTAAAGGATCTTCAAATTCTTGAAAAGTTTCTCCTCGAGAGAGTGTTAATTGTATTTTTTTTTCCAATGCTTCTTTCTTTGTACTTCCCGCGCGTTCCTGGATCCACATTTTTCTTTTTTTAGGCCAAAGTATAGTTTTTTCTTTTATCAGTTGGTATACACGTTGGAGAACGAATTTGATCATAGTTGGTTGAAAAATTAAAGCCCAATCATAGACTCGAATTGGCTTAACTGTAACTGTATATCTTTTTTGGTTTTCTTCTCTCGCTAGAGTTTCGGCTTTATTTATTCTATTTACTCTATTCCTAAATTCTTTCCATAAAACATTTTTTCTATTTTTCAAATTATTTGTCCATATTTTATCATTATGAGAATAAGTTTTTTTAAAATCTTCTAAATTTTTAGCTAAGATAAATTTCGTTGGTAATAATGTAAAACAAAGCTTTTCTTTACCGTCACTATAGCAGTGACCAAAAAAGTATTGGGATACTCGGTCTTTTAGAAAAGGTAAGAAACTTACGCCAGGTTTTATGTATGTATTTCGTATCCATCTCTGATAATTAAAAAATAAAACAGGCCACTCCAAAGGCCATAATTTTTTCCATTTTGAAAAAGTATTTTTTTGGACTAAACTATCTTCTTTCTTTTTTTCTAAAGATGTACCTTTTTCAAGGTCCCATACTAAACTTTGATCTGTTTGTTCGTTATCATTTTTTACCCAAGAGAAATTTGTTCGCCACGGATAGATAGAGCATGGTATTCGTACTGATCCTAGGAAACAATAGATATAACAAAAAAAAATTAGACCACAAAATCTTTTTATTTGATAGTTTGTATATGTACTTTTGTACAAACGGATAAATAGCAATTTTATAAAATGAAGCAAAAGTAAATTACTCCCAACATAGCCACAAAAAACACAAAGAACAAAAACAAAATTAGAACTATATCTAAAAAGAAAAACATTAATAAGTCTTGTTAATGTCGAATTGCCAAAAATAACAGGGTTAAGCAATTGAATAAGACATCCATCTATAAAAAAAGTACAGTTTTTTTGCAATGAGCAAAAAACAGTTTGTATTTCCCGTTTTTTTTTATATACAAAAAAACGGGAAACTAAGTAAGGCAAAACTACTAAAGACATTAAATGAGGTTTTATTAATGTTTGGTAAAATGGAGCATAATAGATAGATAGATATATTAAAAATTGTCCTGCAAAAGATCCACTAACAAAGACTTTGCCTTCTGGGATTCCGATAAAAAGAAAAGTTCTTAAAGAGAATAAAAAGTTTGGACCAAGAGATAAAGTTGATAAAAATCCGTACAATATTCCAATCGTCATGTTTTTTGGAACAGCCAT